TAACAAATTATAGAGAAAAAAAAAAGACTCTCCCTGAATAAAAGATTGACCGTTAGGGTTGCTTTCCTTAATACATCGACTTCTTGTTCTTAACAGACTATAAAAAAACTAAATAGAGAATAGGGTTGTTCTCGTTCATGTTCAACAATTATGCACGATGCGAGATAGAAACTAATCAAAAGTATAAACAAGGTATGAAAAGATACCGATCATTTTAGAATAAAGATCGAGGATAAAAATGGATTATCATCATGGTAGTCCTAATTAGTAGATGTGAAAACAAATTAATGGGAAATCTTATTTTCCCAACCTTTTTAGTTTTGCTTTATTTCTATTTATTAAGTTTTACGAGAATAATATTCTACAACTAACAATTCATTTATTTTCAAGCCTACCGCTGTAGGATCTATTATTTGATTGACTAATCCCTTAGATTCCACTGAATGAAGAATCAAATGGTTAGGCACTTCCTTATCGGAAGTTGAATCAATAGAATTTAGAATCATAGTTTTAGATTTTTCGTCATCCCTCACCGTAATAATATCCCGGGGTTTACAGCGATAACTTGGTATATTTACCATATGTCCATTAACTAAAATATGTCTATGGTTAACTAATTGCCGAGCTCGAGGAATAGTTGACGCCATACCCAATCTAAAGATAATGTTATCTAATCGCATTTCAAGTAATTGTAATAAAACCTGTCCTGTCTGCCCTTTGGTTTTTGCGGCGATACGAACATATTTAAGTAATTGTCGTTCCGTAAGACCATAATGAAAACGCAATTTTTGTTTTTCTTCTAAACGGATACGATATTCAGATTTTTTAATGGAGCGTGATTGATTTGGAACATTATTTCCTACTCTAGACCTTTTGCTAGTTAGTCCCGGTAAAGACCCCAGACGGCATATCTTTTTGAAAAGAGGCCCTCGGTAACGTGACATAAAAACTCCTTTTTTGTTTTAAAATTGATGAAACTTAAATTTAAACTGAACTAAAAAAAAAATAGGATATTAGGGTAAAAATTTAGATAATTAGAAGTAGGTACTTCTATATTATAGTACTTCTTTAAAGTGAAAAGAGATGAGTTCCTATTTTAATTCGATTGTATATTCACAAATAATGTTTATATACACAATTTTTTCTTTTGGAACTCTTTAAGAGTTCATTCTCTTTTTGAATCTTTTTTGTCTATAAAATCAAAAAATATAGTTTCTGCATAATTAGAAATTTCGACTTCCTAAGAATGAGTATTTCTTATAATAAATCTTATAATAAAGCAAATAAGGGTTTTAAATTTTGAAAACAAAAAAGAAAAATAAATAAATAAAACAAAACAAGAAAAGCCAGCTATCGGAGTCGAACCGATGACCATCGCATTACAAATGCGATGCTCTAACCTCTGAGCTAAGCGGGCTTTTATAATTTTTTAAAATCGAGAATTTGTACATGAATAAGAATTTCTTAAATTCTTAGGTACTATTTATTTTAGTAGTTATTCATAAGGAATAAAAGAATAATTTGAGCGTTCAAGTATTATAAATAAGATAATACAATTAAAATAAAAAGGGGCATATTCACAAAAATTTATTAGAAATACAAGATTTCTATTGAATTCTATTGAATTGTGGATAGAGAATTGTTAGAATGAGGTTAAATGTAGGGGATCTCAAATAGTTCGTGTCAATTAAAAAAAAGAGTATATCTAAAACCAAAACAAAAGAAGAACAGAGGGGATATGGCGAAATAGGTAGACGCTACGGACTTAATTGTATTGAGCCTTAGTATGGAAACGTACTAAGTGAAAACTTTCAAATTCAGAGAAACCCTGGAATAAAAAACGGGCAATCCTGAGCCAAATCCGGTGTTCAAAAATATTTCTAAAAAAAAAAAAAAAAAGAAAAATAAATCTATAATCTATATTAGAAAGGATAGGTGCAGAGACTCAATGGAAGGTATTCTAAGAACTCAAGGTTATTTTACGATTAGTTTATCAAATCTATTATTTGAGTTTAGTAAAGAAAAAGAATAAATAAAAAATCTATTGGAAAACTAAACATAGAAGTCTTGCATATATCAAATATTTTTACTTTAAATTAAAAAAAAAAATTTGATGAATAAAGAATAAAGATAGAGTCCCATTCTACATGTCAATAATGACAACAAGGAAATTTATTGTAAGAGGAAAATCCGTCGACTTTAGAAATCGTGAGGGTTCAAGTCCCTCTATCCCCATAATCTTCCATGTTTTTTTCCTTTTTTAATTTTTAATATATTATTAAAGGTTTCAATTTAATCTTTTTTCAATTGACATATAACTTGTTAATTTTATAAAATTAACAAACCCCATCTTACAAATGGTCGGGATAGCTCAGCCGGTAGAGCAGAGGACTGAAAATCCTTGTGTCACCAGTTCAAATCTGGTTCCTGACATATTTTACCATTATCTATCTTTTTTCAGAGTTTAATTATTTCAATTTAATATGTAATTAAACATACAGCGTAATAAAATGAAATGAATTGGTTTAAATAATAGTTGAATATTAAACGTTGCCAAAACTCATTTCACATTTAAAGTAAAAAAATAAGAAATATACGATTCTCCATTTCTTATTTTTTTTATTAAGATTTTAAAAATTTATAGGTGTTGATTCTCTGCTTTTTTTCCTTTTTTTGTTATATCACTCTTTCAATAAGATAAGAATCGCGGTACAAAGTTCCTGAGACAGAACTTATGTTACTGACTTTTGTACGAGTATAAAAACATCTATTCAACATTTGAGAATTCTTAATTTCATTCTATTTTTTGAATCTATGCAAGGTGAGGCGAATATGATTAAGATCTCACTGAATTTTTGAATCTATAAAAGATTGGAAAGAAATCCTTTAATATTGTAAGTTTTAGTACTGAAGATTGAATTAATAAGCATCTTGAATTTCAAAAAAATTGGGTGCAATATAATCCTTTCTCAAAGGCCATCCTATCCAACTTTCCGGCATTAAGATCCGCTTCAATCGTGGATGATTATCATAGACTATTCCGAACATATCATAAGATTCTCTTTCTTGAAAATCCGCACTTTTCCAAACCCGGAAAACAGACGGAATTCGAGGATTTGATCTTGGAGCAAACACTTTTATACAAACTTCTTCGGGTTGATCTATACCATCTTCTATTCTTGTCAAATGATAGACACTCGTTAAGAGTCCGCCTGGGGATACATCATAGGCACATTGAGAACGTAAATAATTGTAACCATATACATATAAAATAACAGCAATGGAATGCCAATCCTCTGGTTTTATCTGTAAAGTCTCTATTCCTTGGTAATCAAAACCCAAGGATCTGTGAACTAAACCATGTTTGACGAGCCAAGCAGACAAACGATCCTTCATCTTTTTTCCCTCTAAGGCATATTTATGTGTTTAAGTCTTTTTCAATAGAATCAAAGTTAGAAAGATTTATTTCGCCTTTTTTTCTTGTTCAAAGGAATCCGAATTTACAAATTCGTATGAATAAACTGATTTTTTATAATTAAAAAAAGTATCAGGGCTCACTTTGGAAATAGACGATGATTTAGAAAGTAATTCTTGACTAAAGTATCCAGTTTGAGTAGTCCATTGAATATTTAATTTGTGAATCGTAATAAAACAACGTCCTCCCCCTTGCGATCTAATTCGATCGTCAGAAATCTCTCGAGATATCTTTTTCCGAAGTTTTGTTATAGCATCTATAACCGCTTCGGGTTTTGGTGGACAACCGGGCAAATAAACATCTACTGGAATTAACTTATCAACTCCTCGAACTGTACTATAAGAATCCGTACTGAACATTCCACCTGTAATTGTACAGGCTCCCATAGCAATAACATATTTTGGTTCAGGCATTTGTTCATATAATCGTACTAAAGACGGAGCCATTTTCATAGTGACGGTGCCCGCTGTTAAAATTAGGTCAGCCTGTCGAGGACTAGACCTTGGTACTAATCCATAACGATCAAAATCAAATCGTGAACCTATTAATGCAGCAAATTCAATAAAGCAACAACTAGTACCATAGAGAAGCGGCCATAAACTGGAGAGTCTTGACCAATTTGAAAGATCATTTGATGTGGTTGAAATAACAGAAGGTTGGGTTGTCCGATTAAGTAAAGGAAACTCCATGGAATTCATAACTATCTTAATATTTGTTCTTTTTTAAGTATTATTGTCCGAATATTCAAGGTATAAGACTAAGACCATTCTAATGCTCCTTTTCGCCACACATAAACTAAACCAACAATTAGGATAAAAACAAAGATTAAAGCTTCGATAAATACGGATACCCCCAAAATATCGAAACTCATTGCCCACGGATAAAGAAAAACCGTTTCAACGTCAAAAATAACAAAAACTAGAGCAAACATATAATAACGGATTCTAAATTGTAACCAAGCATCGCCCAAGGGTTCTATACCTGATTCATAACTAGAAAGTTTTTCGGGTCCTTTTTTTATCGGCGATAAAATTCCAGAAATAAAAAAAACTAAAATAGGAATAACACTTGAGATTATTAGAAATGCCCAGAAGATATCATATTCATAACTTAAAAACATAGGTATACTCCCATGATTCTAGAAGGGTTATAATCATCTTTTCTTTCAATCAGAATTGATTGCCAACTCATTAAAGAGTTTGTTTAATAAACAAAGATATATATAGATCTATATCTATATCTATATCTATATATATCTTTGTTTCAATTACTTCAATTAACTAACAATTAATTAAAAAATAAATGAAAACTACTTAAAGTTGTGCGCTATATTTTTTTTAGGGCTATACGGATTCGAACCGTAGACCTTCTCGGTAAAACAGATCAAACTGATTAATATCAAAATGATTCAAACTGTTTCAAAAACCCAACATGCATCTTTTTTGCATTGGGCTCTTTCATTAATTGATAATAAAAAAAATTAGTTTACAAATTAATTTACCATTTTTATCTTATAAAAAAAAGATAAAAAAATAGTTCCTGGTGCTCATATTTTTTTTTTAGAAAAGTATCCAAAAGCACTACCAAAGTCTTTCAAGGAAAGATTATCCTGACGTAGGTCAGCTTTCAGTTTAGATCAACCTAATTTAGATAGAAAATCTATCTAAATTCTCCATCGCTCTTCCATTTAAACTATAACATATGAACTTCATACACCTTTAAAGTTCATATGATAAAACGAAAAGAGAATCTTTTGAGGTCTTTATCGTCACTAAGCATTGGGTTATTCACCTTATCAAGATTGTAAATCAATAATTATTTTCGATAAACTACCTCAAGGCATAAAATGTCTAAAGTAACTATTTAAAGTGAAAGTAAACCGAATTCTTTTTTGTCAGGCTATTGTTCTCTTGTTTTATAAACTTTTGGGAGTAAGACATCGACTTTTCAATCAGTCTTTTGATTCCAACTCCTTTGAAAAAACATTGGCGCACGTGTAAACGAGTTGCTCTACCGAACTGAGCTATAGCCCTTGTATTTGTAATACATATTTTATTACAGTAAGAGTCTTTTGTCAAGATAATGATTATCTCATTCAATATCTTAGTTCTTTGTTCTCTTTGATTAATATTGCTTCCAAAAGGAATTGAATTTATAATTCATTCAGGGGGATTTGATTTTTATTTTATTTCATTTTATGTGTTAATGAACAAAAACCTACTTAACTCAGTGGTTAGAGTATTGCTTTCATACGGCAGGAGTCATTGGTTCAAATCCAATAGTAGGTAATTATTATCAATAATGCTATTGCAAATAATGCTATCTAATCAATTTTTATACCTAATTTTATTTTATTCATTTTTTATTCTTTAGATTGTCAATTTTTATTTTTCTTTTTTTTTCAAGAATTGGAATTGGAATCCGATTCCAATTCCAATTCTTGTCAAGTAGATGAACTCCAGTTTCTATAGTTATTCTATATTGGAAATTACTAGGCTGGAGAACCCGAACTTATGGATAACCAAACAAAAGTTCTTGTTACTTGTTATCAATTCTTGTTTATCAGTTTGAATCAAACAAAACAACTTGTTACGCAATTACATTAATAGCTTCAACTCGTGCCCTAGCCCGTTTGAGAGCTAAATTTGCCTCAATAATTTGTCTTTTTCCTTCAGCTTTTCGCAAGTTAGTTTCGGCTATTTCAAGAGTTTGCTGAGCTTCTTGTGGATCAATATCACTCCCCTTCTCAGCATCCTTTACTAAGACAGTGATCTGATTATTGCCTATTCTAGCACAACCACCCATAAGAGCCATTGTTACCCATTCGGTATTAATACGAATTCTCAAAATACCTATATCGACAGCTGTGGCAATAAGCGCATGATTTGGTAATACGCCAATTTGACCACTATTCGTGGATAAAATAATTTCTTTTACTTCAGAATCCCAAACAATTCGATTCGGCGTCAATACACAAAGATTTAAAGTCATTTGTTCTCCATTTCTAAATTCGTAGCTTTCGCGGTAGCTTCATCAATGTTACCTACTAAATAAAAGGCCTGTTCGGGAAGACTATCTAATTCTCCGGAAAGGATTAATTTAAACCCTCTAATAGTTTCTGCCAGGCCGACATATTTTCCTGGAGAACCAGTAAAAACTTCTGCTACGAAAAAAGGTTGTGATAAGAAACGCTCAATTTTTCGTGCTCTTGCTACAGTTAATCGATCTTCTTCAGATAATTCGTCCAACCCCAGAATTGCTATAATGTCTTGAAGTTCTTTGTAACGTTGTAAAGTTTGCTTTACTTTTTGCGCAGTTTCATAATGTTCACTACCAACTATTTTTGGTTGGAGCATAGTTGATGTTGAATCTAAAGGATCGACTGCAGGATAGATACCTTTAGCCGCTAATCCTCTTGATAGTACTGTAGTAGCATCTAAATGTGCAAATGTCGTTGCTGGAGCCGGATCGGTTAAATCATCAGCAGGGACATAAACTGCTTGAATCGAAGTTATGGACCCTTCTTTTGTAGAAGTAATTCTTTCTTGTAAAGATCCCATTTCAGTACTAAGGGTAGGTTGATAACCGACAGCGGAAGGCATTCTACCTAATAAGGCGGATACCTCGGATCCCGCTTGAACAAAACGAAATATGTTATCGATAAATAGAAGTACGTCTAGTTTATTAACATCTCGGAAATATTCCGCCATAGTTAATGCTGTTAAACCAACTCTCATACGAGCCCCTGGGGGCTCATTCATTTGTCCATAGACTAGGGCTACCTTTGATTCCGCAATATTTTCTTCATTAATAACTTTAGATTCTTTCATTTCCATATAAAGATCATTCCCTTCACGCGTACGTTCACCTACTCCACCAAATACAGATACCCCACCGTGTGCTTTTGCAATGTTGTTAATTAATTCCATAATTAACACTGTTTTACCCACTCCGGCTCCCCCGAATAGTCCAATTTTTCCTCCACGACGATAAGGAGCTAAAAGATCCACTACTTTTATTCCTGT